TTCCGTGTTGCAATAGAAACTTCTACGAAATTCTAGATATAGAAATTCTACGAAAATGAAGTTTTCATAAGAGAGAAAAGATATTGATCTTTTCAATGAAATTTTGTATACGACATGGGAGAAATCTCTCTTTTCTTTTTTTTTTTCAACACTTACTCGTTATTAGTTAATGATCCTAGTGATTGGATCTATATGCTTATTCCAAAAAGAACTATTCAAATGATTATTCATCGAATGACTATTCATAATATTGTATTTTCATTCAAATAGGGGGCAGGAAGGCTCTATGGAAAAGGAAAACTGGCGATTCAATTTGATGTTGTTTAATAGGGAGGGGTTAGAATTCAGGTGTGGGATAAGTAAGGCAATGGATGATATTGGTCCTATTGGAAATACTAATGGAAGTGAAGACCTCGTTATAGATAAAAACATTCATAATTGGGGGGAGCGTGAGAGCTCCCGTTGCGATAATGTTGATCGTTTATTTGATGTCAGGGGCATTCGGAGTTTCATCTCTGATGACACTTTTTTAGTTAGGGATAGTAATGGCGACAATTATTCCATATATTTTGATATTGAAAATCATATTTTTGAGATTGACAACGATCATTCGTTTCTAAGTGAACTAGAACGGTCTTTTTCGAGTTATATTAATTCTAGTTATCTGAATAATGGGCCTACGAGTGCCAATCACTACTATGATCATTACATGTATGATACTAAATATAGTTGGAATAATCACATTACTAGATGCATTGACAATTATCTTTATTCTGAAATCAGTATTAAGAGTTACATTTCAAGTGATAGTGAAAATTACAGTAAGAGCTATATTTATAGTTACATTTGTAATGAAAACGTAAATGATATTGGCATTGCAAGTTCCAATATAAATATAAAAACTAGTGCAAATGAAAGTGATTCCCATGAAAGCGATTCGCATGAAAGTGATTCCCACGAAAGCGATTCCCATATGCGAGGAAAATATAATGATCTCGATATAAATAAAAAATACAGGCATTTGTGGGTTCAATGCGAAAATTGTTATGGATTAAATTATAAGAAGTTTTTGAGATCAAAATTGAATATTTGTGAACAATGTGGATATCATTTGAAAATGAGTAGTTCAGATAGAATCGAACTTTCGATTGATCCAGGCACTTGGGCTCCCATGGATGACGACATGGTTTCTGTGGACCCCATTGAATTTCATTCGGAGGAGGAGCCTTATAAAGATCGTATTGATTCTTATCAAATAAAGACAGGGTTAACCGAGGCTGTTCAAACAGGCATAGGTCAATTAAACGGTATTCCCATAGCAATTGGGGTTATGGATTTTCAGTTCATGGGGGGGAGTATGGGATCCGTAGTAGGCGAGAAAATAACCCGTTTGATCGAATATGCTACTGATAGATCTCTACCTGTTATTATAGTGTGTGCTTCCGGGGGAGCGCGTATGCAAGAAGGCAGTTTGAGTTTGATGCAAATGGCAAAAATATCTTCCGCTTCATATAATTATCAATCAAATAAAAAGTTATTATATGTATCCATCCTTACATCTCCTACAACCGGTGGAGTTACCGCAAGTTTTGGTATGTTAGGAGATATTATTATTGCCGAACCTAATGCCTACATTGCATTTGCGGGTAAAAGAGTAATTGAACAAACATTGAATAAGACAGTACCTGATGGTTCACAAGCGGCTGAGTATTTATTCCATAAAGGCTTATTCGACCCAATCGTACCACGTAATCCTTTAAAAGGTGTTCTGAGCGAGTTATTTCAACTTCACGGTTTCTTTCCCGTGAATACAAATTAAACCAACAAGTAGAACATTAAAATGAAATTCGTTTCTTTATTTTTGGTGAATAGAATTCGTATTTAGTTTATTGTAATTGTAATCTAAAGTAAAAACCGAAGAACGGGGGCTTATTTGAGGGCATAAGATCTAGTATAAAGGATCAGAAGTTTCGGATAATTACTTTTATTTTATTATTAGTTTTTCCAGATCTATTTTTTATCTCTATTCATGATTAGTGATCGAGAAGACTCTATCAACAGGATAAAAGAGTTAATTCTTTCTTCCCTTCCTTAAAATTAGGAAAAGAAAAAATGAATGTTTCCTTCTTACGTATTTTCTTTATTATAGATATTGAATAATTCAAATATAGAAAATATAGAATTGAAATCCTGTATTTTTATATATCCCCCGATAATTCCCATTCCTATTTTACTAGGAATCTGCCGCGGATCGGGTTCATTAGAAATCCAATTCTTTGCGAACTTGTAAGAAACGCCTTTGTTTTTTATTAGAAGATAAGTAGAAAAGAACAAGAATAAAAAATAGAAAGGAAAGGGGAATGGGTACACTCATTTAATTCTATATTTCTTGTACCTATTATTATATACTTATAATCGATATACTTATCATAAGATATCTTTATAACAGGTACAAATATTAAATCGAGGTATCTAGTCTATGGCAACTTTCAACTTCCCCTCTTTTTTTGTGCCTTTAGTGGGCCTAGTATTTCCGGCAATTGCAATGGCTTCTTTATCTATTCATGTTCAAAAAAACAAGATTGTCTAGGACCAAATCTCATGAATTTTTTTTTTAAGAATTTGACTTGGATCATAATATGAATATCCATTTATTTTATTGGAATATGGTACAACCCGTGGCTTCTTCCAAACACACATAAGTGAAAGGCGGTTATGCACGTGAAAACCCTATATCCTATATATGGATATACATATAAATGCATTATAGCTATTTTCAAATGGATCGGCAGATGCCTGAAAAGGAAAGTCAATGTATCTATATGTACGGATATTTCTATAGTCGGTCATATGGCGGGGTTGTTTTTTTTTATCGAACGGATTCTATGAATTATTCCTAATGATTTATACATATCATAATAGTGCTAGTTGATGAGAGTTACTTTGGGAACAAAAACAGAAAGTCAAATTCATTTGGGTTATTTTCTCAATTCCAATAAAATGTAACTGGATCTAGTATGAACTGGCGATCAGAACGTATATGGATAGAACTTATAACGGGATCTCGAAAAGCGAGTAATTTATTCTGGGCCTGTATCCTTTTTTTAGGTTCACTAGGATTCCTGTTGGTTGGAACTTCTAGTTATCTTGGTCGGAATCTGATATCCTTATTCCCGTCTCAGCAAATCATTTTTTTTCCACAGGGAATCGTGATGTCTTTCTATGGGATCGCAGGTATGTTCATTAGCTCCTATTTGTGGTGCACAATTTGGTGGAATGTAGGTAGTGGTTATGATCAATTCGATAGAAAAGAGGGAATAGTGTGTATTTTTCGTTGGGGATTCCCTGGACGAAATCGTCGCATCTTCCTTCGATTTCTTATGAGAGATATCCAGTCGATTAGAATAGAGGCTAAAGAGGGTCTTTATCCTCGTCGTGTACTTTATATGGAAATCAGGGGTCAGGGGGCCCTTCCGCTGACTCGTACTGATGAGAATTTGACTCCACGAGAAATTGAACAAAAAGCTGCTGAATTGGCCTATTTCTTGCGCGTACCAATTGAAGTATTTTGAAATGAACTAAAGAATGCACGTTTCCCCACACTGGGGAAGGGACTCAGTAATTGAATCCTCTTTGTTATATTATAGTTATAGCACTCGTGTTTCATAAAAATACCAGATTGGATAGAGTCTAGCTAAGAAGCCGCTTCATTAACAATTCACTGATTTGATTCAAAATGACAAAAAAGAAAGCATTCGCTCCCCTTCTTCCATATCTTGCATCTATAGTATTTTTGCCTTGGTGGATCTCTTTCTCATTTAATAAAAGTCTGGAATCTTGGGTTATTAATTGGTGGAATACTAGTCAATCCGAAGCTTTTTTGAATGATATTCAAGAAAAGAACGTTATAGAAAAATTCATAGAATTAGAAGAACTCTTTCTTTTGGACGAAATGATAAAGGAGTACCCGGAGACGCAGATACAAAAGCTTCGTATAGGAATCCACAAAGAAACGATACGATTGGTCCAGATGCACAATGAGGATCATATCCATACCATTTTGCACTTCTCGACAAATATAATAAGTTTTGCTATTCTAAGTGGTTATTCTATTCTGGGTAATGAAGAACTTGTCATTCTTAATTCTTGGGTTAGGGAATTTATCTATAATTTAAGCGACACAATAAAAGCCTTTTCTATTCTTTTGTTAACTGATTTATGTATTGGATTCCATTCGCCTCATGGTTGGGAACTAATGATTGGTTTTGTCTACAAGGATTTTGGATTTTCTCATAATGATCAAATTATATCTGGTCTTGTTTCCACTTTTCCAGTCATTCTAGATACCATTTTTAAATATTGGATCTTCCGTTATTTAAATCGTGTATCTCCCTCACTTGTAGTGATTTATCATTCACTGAATGACTAAAAAATAATCCACTAATATGAATTAATATGAATCCAATTCTAATGTTTGTTACTTCGCCCATAAACAAAACAAACCATTAAAAATTTTACCCACTCTTTATGTTTCTACTCATCCAGGGAATTTTTCCTGTGTTACAGTGAAATTATTCCAGTAAATAGCAGAATCGTGGATAGGAAACTATACTAGCAACCTACCTAATTTATTGTAGAAATTTTCGGGATCAATGATTGGACCATGCAAAATAGAAATATCTTTTCTTGGGTAAAGGAGCAGATGACTCGATCCATGTCTGTATCGATCGCGATGTTGATATATGTAATAACTTGGACATCTATTTCACACGCATATCCCATTTTTGCACAACAGAGTTATGAAAATCCACGAGAAGCAACCGGGCGTATTGTATGCGCCAATTGCCATTTAGCTAATAAGCCCGTGGATATTGAGGTTCCGCAAGCGGTGCTTCCCGATACTGTATTTGAAGCAGTTGTTAGAATCCCTTATGATATGCAACTGAAACAAGTTCTTTCTAATGGTAAAAGGGGGTCTTTGAATGTGGGGGCGGTTCTTA